AATGGGAAATAGAGGTATGTGATAGATACTATCTTGATTCCATATTTTTATGCCTTTTACTTATGAAGGGCAACAAAAGAAACAATAGGTTTTATTATCCTACATGTTCCATTAGTAACACTCCCTTGATACTTTCCAAGGGTGTCACTGCCTATTTTATTTTGCTTGTGCTTAATGTTTCCCGATTCTACTAGAAATCATATACGAACTTGTTATAGATGTATTTATTGGATTGGTTCATCAATAGTGTTGGGTCAGAATCCCCCCCTTTTTTTTTGACTCTGCACCATTGATTCCACTATTATTAGTGAGCAATAATGGAATAATTCCTTCATATTCATAGAGATAGGGGACATAATTCACATGGATATAGTAAGTCTCGCTTGGGCTGCTTTAATGGTAGTCTTTACATTTTCCCTTTCACTCGTAGTATGGGGAAGAAGTGGACTCTAAGGGTACTACTAATTGAGTTGAGTAATCAAATCAAACTGTATCAATTGTTTTATAAATCATTCTCGTTTTGAACTTTAACTATTGAATTCTTAATTGAAAATATTCATTTTCAAATATTAATTCAATTTAAATAAAAATATCTTTATTTCGAAATTCCATTGGATTCTGGTGGAGTAATGTATTATATGAATAATACCCTTTCAATCAAACAGATATTTCAATGATTCCCATGTTCGTATTTCGAAAGTAAAGGGGATACAAATGATAGGCAATTTCTTCCAACCGAATTCTTGCTAAATTTTCTATTTCGGTGAACCGGCTCTTACCAGAATTATATATGGACAACGAGGAACAACGGACCCTTTTTATTTGTTTCCCTCTTTACTGTTCAAAGAGAAAGTAGTTCTGTTATTAAGTGGATACGCACTTTCTATGGGAAACAACATAGACATAGTGATTGTCCAACGAGATACTACGCATAATAAGATCTTGCCTTGGGCAAGTCACATATTGCGTACTTACTTTATTATTGTATAAATTTGATTTATGCTTTATCAACTCGTTTCATATCATGGTTCAAACGTTACAAATCGATGGGGTTACTCCTTTTCGAAATCCGAAGAAGTTCCCATAGAGCTCCTTGAATCATCTGTCAACGGCTCAATCAATTACTTCTTCGGAATGCGAAAAAACAAAAAAAAAAGATTACTCGGTTTTTTTTTATTAATATATGCCTATACAATTTTTCCTTCATTGATTTGATTCTTTCGATGGATACCGGGATTCATATTGGAAATAATCAGAAATCTAGGAATTAGAACCATAAGAGTTGCCTTTCTATTTTTTCAGATTGATTGGAATCAATACAAATCAAATAGATGAAGCAAAGAAATAGAATTGGGGTGCTATATACATTACATATATGTAATTGATATCTACATATATGAATATGAAGATACATATTTTAGATTGATCTATATTAAGCCTCTATCTTTATACAGTACAACTTTATACACTACAATAACAGTAATAAATAGTATGGTAGAAAGAAATATATGAATCTTTCTACCATACTATCGGATCTCATAGAATACTGCTGATTCTAGTCCGCTCATTTCATTTAAGACGCGAAATTGGAATCCTTTTGATTTTATTTCTTCAATCATTGATAAGAACTAAGGAGTCAAGTTTCGTTCAAATTAATCATTTTGACTGACTGTTTTTACGTAAATGATAAGTAAGAAAGCAGTAGGAACTAGAATGAACAGTGCAGTAGCAATAAATGCAAGAATATTTACTTCCATAATATCATCGTTTTTTTTACTTCGCAATAACTCGGGATTTAATCCCATAGAGATGAGAAATCTTTCACCTGTAAATTCAATGAGATGAATTATATCTCGATGATATTGAATCAGATCAATATCATGAATAACAATATCTGAGCTATCAAATCGATTCATCGTCGAGAATTGAATAGTATAACATAGGAAGATCTTTTATCCATACCGAATCCAAAAATGGATTCCTGATCTAATCTAATCAAGAATTCCTTTATTTATCATTCTTTTCCATTCTTTCTTTCTTTTCTATAAGCTACCACCTTCCTTGTACAATCATCTGATGAAGTATCATCTGACCGTTTTTCCACTTCCATTGGTTACAAACCCAAACAAACAATAGAAGTCAAATGGAAAAAAAAAGACTGAGTTAAGTTCTAAACTCCGTTTTTTTAATGATCTAATTTTCTTGGAAGACAAAGAAGTGTGATAAAGATGAGTCCCAGTCTAAAAGATCTAATATTCCATCAAATTCACTATTTTCGAATTTTTTCTTTTTTCGATGGGATCCGAAAGGAAAAAAAAATGATTCATTCCCTTGGGCGGGATCCTTGTTTGATCTTTCTTTTATTAATATCCTCTTTCCTTGGATTAGGACTGGGACGCATATATCAAAAGTTCAGTGTGCAATTTGAATGAGATAAATTGTTTCAAATTCAAATTAGTAACTGAGATTACACACAATCGGAACCGGAAAAAGAGATAGGTTTAATCTGAAAAGTATTCTATCAGGGTAACTATGTTAAATTCATTTTGTAGCGTACAAGAAATGAATTCCATTTGTGTATGTGCTTCCAGGAAACATAGGGTATTCTATTCCATTACACGGATCGGGAACAATCGAAAAAGTCCGACCCAGTACGGTATCTCTTGGAATTCTGAATATGATGCTACCAATAATTGTACTAATCCACATATGTCTCTCTCCCACCAATCGGTACTAGTTGAAGTAATGGAAATTACCGGATTTGTTTGATGAGAAATGCGAAACGAAAAAGCAAAAAAAAAAAAGAAATAAGGATTTCCGTTGGGAATGAAATTCTGCTCCTTGTCCTCTTTTTCACAGAAAATGGAGAGATGAATTGAGTGTTTATTGGATCCGTCGGGACTGACGGGGCTCGAACCCGCAGCTTCCGCCTTGACAGGGCGGTGCTCTGACCAATTGAACTACAATCCCAGGGAAATAAGGTGTATAGCATACATATTCTTATGATTTCATTCAAACCATTTCTATTTAGAATCGCCGTGTTGTAACATAGACGCGAATGATATATTGATATCCACATGGATACGCACTTTAGTGAGAGCGACATGGATTAATCCTTTCGTTATTGTCAAATCGATTGATAATCAATCTTTCAATGAACAAAAAGAGTCTTTTTTTTCTTTCCTCTTTTCCTTAGACTTTATACTTACAGATCCTGATATGAATCTAGATCATTAGCAAGATCCGCATTTGTGGGAACAAATAAAAATAAATAGAGCACAAATAAATAGAAGTAGGGATATATCATAAAGTTTTCTTTTTTTTTTTTTTATTCCTCCTTATCAGGAATTTCTGGAAAACAAATGAGTTATATCATTTCATGGTGGATCAGCGAATTATTGGGCCGAGCTGGATTTGAACCAGCGTAGACATATTGCCAACGAATTTACAGTCCGTCCCCATTAACCGCTCGGGCATCGACCCAGGAAGAATCAATTCTAGGCTTATTGATAATCCATGATCAACTTCCTTTCGTAGTACCCTACCCCCAGGGGAAGTCGAATCCCCGCTGCCTCCTTGAAAGAGAGATGTCCTAAACCACTAGACGATGGGGGCATGCATGCTTGCCCGACCGCCATCATACTATGCTCATAGTATGAACAGTTTTTTTTAATTGTCAATATAATGTAATGGTATGACTAGATCCGACGGATCTTTCTGCCTTTCATGATTCCATAGAATTTTTTGATTCGTCATTTCTATTCATGAATCATTCATTCTAAGCGCCATTCTATATATAAATCTATTAATAAATCTATTATATAAATCTATAAATCGATATTACTCTATTAGATAGTACTCTATTAAATATTCTATATTAAATATTAATATTTAAATAAATATAATAAATAATAATCAATTTCTATAGAGAAATTTCTCTATAGAAATAGAAAATAATACGAAGGATAGGATCCTTTCGGGGAATGACTTGTCCGCCAGAAAAAAGGTGAAACTCCATTTCTTCCACTTTCATTCATTGATTCACTCGTTGTTAAGATGAGATATGCCTATCTCACACTAAGCCAGGAAATTAACAAACGATAAATCTGAGGCAAGTTATCGAAAATTGTTTTTTCTTTAAGAATTTGCTTCAGGGGACAAATAGAATATCTTCATCACATGATTCGACGAAATATCTTGGATCTATGTCGAATTGGTAGGTACATGTATCAATCAAGTGAATTTCGTTCTGATAGGGATCAATTCAATAAAAGAAAAGTAATTAGAGTCAGTCTTGAAATAATTCATTGCATTGATATTTATCAAATTCAATATCAATAAACCATTCTTAACCTATACTCGCTAGGGAAATCCAATTTCTCGTTCCCGAATGGGCCACCAGCTACTATGAGTCTATTGCATGTACTTATGTATATAATATATGTACATAGATATATCTTATCCGCATAATGATTCATTCAGGAATTGAATCAAACGCGCCCTTTTAACTCAGCGGTAGAGTAACGCCATGGTAAGGCGTAAGTCATCGGTTCAAATCCGATAAGGGGCTTTCGATTTTTTCATAAAACTCCAGTCTTAGTATTCATATTTGAGCGGAGAATAGAGATATTGTTGATATTTGTAATAAAAAAAAGTAACCAACTGTCTAATTGAATTAGAATAATAACTTATTCTAATTCAATTAGAGTATAGTAGTTATAAAGTTGAACATTTGTTTATTATATTATAATGAATAATGAGAATGAATAATGATAAGTCATTTCTTGAATTGCCAAATATTCCTATTTTCCACTATTCCAATCAAATCCATTGTAAAGATTAGAAATCAACAAAAGAAAAAGTAAGTGGACCTGACCCATTGAATCATGACTATATCCACTATTCTGATATTAAAATTCGATAGAGATGAAATTGGAACAGTGGGTCTTTTTTTATTTCATTTCTTTGGACTCCGCAAGAATTTGTCGATATTTCCGATT